AAAAATCTCAAAAAGTAGTTTAATAAGAATTAGAGCTTTGGGAGCTTTAGGTGTAGGATTCTATCTTTTTGAAGTCTTAAGACTAGTGTCTATTCTGGTTTACAAGACCAGTGTTTTGGATAAACTATTAAGACTAGTGAGTTTTTTCCCTTTAACTTTTATCAATTTTATGTTTTTATTTCTATTTGGTTATAGAATTATTTTTTTATTAAGCTTTATTTCTAAACGGAAGCATCTTTTGGCTACTTTGTTAAGTTTAGAGGGGTTAATGCTGATACTTTTTGCTTTATTGTATTTATACTCCTTTTCTTTAAGATCTAATGGTAATTTCCCATTAGTGTTTTTAACTTTGACTGCTTGTGAAGGAGCTTTGGGTTTATCTTTATTAGTAAGATTAGTTCGTACACATGGGGGGGATCAATTTAGTTCTTTGAATTCACTTCAGTGTTAATGTTAAAATTTTTGTTTTTGAGTTGTGGTTTATTTTTTTTAATAAATTACTGAACTCTCTTGATTTTTGTACTTTTTTTAGCTGTGATAGTGTGGGGTTTAACCATAGAAAATTTTAATTTAGGGATAGTAAATTTGATTCAATTAGATTACCTGTCTTATATATTAGGGGAATTATCTTTATGAATTTTAGTACTGATAATTTTAATGAGTTTTTATATTAAGTCTAATGAAAATTTTCCTTTATCATTTGTCGGTTTAAGTGTAAGTATACTTATTTTTCTTTTGCTTAGATTTTCTACTTCAGATCTTCTTTTGTTTTATATTGCTTTTGAGGCAACTTTGATTCCTATTTTTCTTTTAGTTATAGGTTGGGGGTACCAACCTGAACGAGTAACTGCATCTTATTTTCTTTTGTTTTACACTTTAGCAGCTTCTTTACCTCTTTTATTGAGAATTCTGTATATAAATTATAATGATTTGAGTTTGGATTATGCTTTTTTCTCTCACAAACGTATTTATTTGGGTGTGATTTTTTGGGGCATAATTATAGCTTTCATAGTTAAACTACCAGTTTATTTTGGTCATCTTTGATTACCTAAGGCTCATGTTGAGGCTCCAGTGGCAGGATCTATAATTTTAGCTGGGGTTTTATTAAAATTAGGAGGTTACGGTATGATTCGTGTTTCTTCTTATTTGGAAGGAAGTTTAAATGAGTATGCAAGTTTGTTAATTAGCATTAGTTTAATTGGGGGGATTATTTCTTCTTTAATTTGTATTCGTCAAACTGATTGTAAGTCTTTAGTAGCTTATTCATCAGTTGCTCACATAGCATTGGTATTGGTGGGAGTTGTTATCAATACTTATTTAAGTGTATCTGGAGCAATTATTATTATAGTTGCACACGGTCTTTGTTCATCAGGCTTATTCAGCTTGGTTGGAATAGTTTATGAACGGTTGGGTACACGAAGAATTCTTTTGATTCGAGGAATGATTACTATGGCACCCCTCTCAGCTCTTTGATGATTTTTATTTAGTGTAAGTAATATAGCAGCTCCCCCCACTCCTAATCTTCTTGGAGAAATTTATTTATTTATAGTTACTTTAAGTTGATGAGGGGTAAGAGCTGTGGGGGTTGGTTTTTTGTCATTTTTAGCTGGGGCTTATAATTTATATCTTTTTGTTAGAACTCAACACGGGGGAGAAGTTAGCTCCTTAAGTTTAGTTAGTGATTTTAGTTTGCGTGAGCATGTAGTTTTAATGCTTCACTTGGCCCCTTTTTTATTGTTATTTCCGTTTTTAACTCATTTTTATTCTTGTAGATATAGTTTAAAAAAAACTCAGGATTGTGGGACCTGAAATGTAGATACTACTATTTACCGTGGATAAGTTTCTTTATCAAAAAATTTCTTTTTTTTTAGCAAATTTTATACTATTAACTATAATGAGAGGGGTTTACTTGGCTGGTTTAAAATCCACTATTTTTATTGAGTGAATTTTAGGGGGTAGATTTGTAAATTTGAGAGTCACATTGCTGTTAGATAGAATAAGATGTTTTTTTCTTGCAGTAGTATTATGTATTTCTGCAAATGTTGTTTGGTACAGTAAAAGTTACATGTCTAATGACCCTGATGCTAATCGATTTATTTTGTTAGTACTAGGATTTGTAGCTTCAATAGTAGTTTTAATTGTTAGCCCTAATATTTTCAGAATTTTGTTGGGTTGAGATGGGTTAGGGTTAATTTCTTATTGTTTAGTTATTTACTATCCTTCTAAGAAGTCTAGAAGTGCTGGAATAATTACGGTTCTTTCAAATCGAGTGGGTGATGTGTGTATTTTACTTTCTATTGCATGATTTATGATGGTAGCTGATTTTAATTTAAATATTTGAACCCTATCTTCAGATATATTTTCTAATTGCTCACTTATTTCATTTTTGGTTATGTTTGCCGCTATAACTAAAAGTGCCCAAATTCCGTTTTCTGCATGACTTCCAGCAGCTATAGCTGCTCCTACCCCAGTTTCAGCTTTAGTTCATTCATCTACTTTAGTTACTGCTGGGGTTTATCTTCTTATTCGATTTTCTTATCTTATAGGATATGGGTGTTCAATAAGTCTTTTATTCATTTCAACAATAACTATATTTATATCTGGAGTTGTTGCTATTTTTGAGTATGATTTAAAAAAGGTAATTGCATTATCTACCTTAAGTCAGTTGGGTATAATAATATTTTCGATTTCTTTGGGTTTATATGAGGTTGCTTTTTTTCATCTTCTAAGACATGCTTTGTTTAAGGCTTTACTTTTTTTGTGTGCGGGTATTTTAATTCATGGGGTAGGAAATACTCAGGATGCGCGTGCGTTTGGGGGATTAGTTTTGAGTTTTCCTCTTGTAGCAGTTTGTATAAACTTGGCTAATTTTTCTTTGTGTGGCATTCCTTTTATAGCTGGATTTTATTCAAAGGATTTAATTGTAGAGATAGCTTGCCAAAGTTCTTGGGGTGTTTTTATTTTATTTATGATATTTATTTGTTTGGGGTTAACTGTCCTTTATTCAGTTCGATTGGCCTACTTAAGTTTTGTAAATTTTAAAGGGGGGTCAGGTTTAGTATCGGTTTGTGAAGCTGATTATACTCTGAGAGGTCCTGTCGTTATCCTTTCTTTGATTTCTTTGATTTCTGGTCCTTCTTTAAGATGGCTTAGTTTTTCCTTTCCGTCTCTAATTTTTTTGCCTGTTTTCTTAAAGTGGGGGGCTATTTTTGTGATTACAGTTTCTTTAATATTAATATTTATTTTGACTCGATTATCTTTAATTTATAGTTTAAAATCATCTTTACTAAGTAAATCAAGAGGATTAATATGGTTTTTACCGTGAATCTCAGGAACTGGAGTAACCCTAGTGGGACTTAGAAAGACAGATACAGTATTAAAAATTATAGATCAAGGATGATTAGAATATTATTCAAATATTGTCACTTCTGTTTATCCTGCGAGTTTAAATTCATTTAATTTAAAATTTCAGCATAATGCGGTTAAGCTTCATTTTATAATTTTTATAGTTTGACTTTTATTGGGATTTATTTATGTAATTTGTTCTTATAGCTTAAATTTAAAAGCACAGTGCTGAAGACGCTGGGATAATCTGTGATTTAAGAACAGCTATTAGAATCATAACGATTCATTTTTACAATGAAAATGTAAAGTAATTATTATACTATAATTGCAGAAATACAAACGGAATTCAACCGCTTAGAAAAAGAGTTAGCAGCTCTTTTCTTACTTTTATTTCCTTAGTTGGAGTTTTCCTCTAAACTCCATTAACAGTGAAGTGCTTCTAACTTTAGCTTCAACTAAAAAATCTGGGCTGGTAAGCCAATATTTAGGCCGAAACTAAGTGTAACTAATTACTTCAGATTTTGAGAAAGATCTTTAAGATACTTCTTGAATGCAAATCAAGTGTTATAATTAACTACAATCCCTACTTAGTTCATTCTAACCCCCCTTGATTTCACTCATGAAAAAGTCCTCCTAATAAAATTAAAAGAAATAAAGAAAATACGGAATTTCATATAAGATCTGAGGTTGCTAAAATTCTTTTTAAGGCTGGGAAAAGTATCACAATTTCTACATCAAAAATTAAAAAAATAATAGTAATTAAAAAAAATCGAAGTGAAAAAGGCAGGCGGTGATTAGAGTTGCTATCAAATCCACATTCGAATGGGGAAGATTTTTCCCGATTTATTTTTAATTTTTTGCTTAAGATAAGAGAGAGAATTAAAACAATCAATCTGATTAGTATAATCGAGGGTGCAAATAAAATAAGTTGGAAGATTATCTTTCCCATAAAATGGCCATTTTGATTGGAAGTCAAATATACTTACTATATTAGAAAGATACTAATTACCTCACCAGTAAATTGAGATAAATAAAAATAATCATACTACGTCAACGAAATGTCAGTATCAAGCTGCTGCTTCAAATCCAAAGTGATGTGAGTTGGAGAAATGGTTTAAAGCATGTCGGGCGAGACAAACTACTAAGAAAGTAGTACCAATAATTACATGCAAACCATGGAATCCTGTAGCTACAAAAAATGTGGTCCCATAAATTGCATCCGCAATTGAGAAGGGGGCTTCGTAGTATTCTAATGCTTGAAGAGAAGTAAAGTAGAGTCCAAGTAATACAGTAAAAATAAGTCCCTGGAGTCCTTGTGTGTAATTATTTTCCATAAGAGCATGGTGAGCTCAGGTTACTGTAACTCCTGATGCCAAAAGAATGGCTGTATTTAATAAGGGAATTTGGAAGGGGTTAAAAGGTTTAATGCCTAAAGGAGGTCAGGATCTACCTAGTTCTACAGCTGGGGCTAATCTTCTATGAAAAAATGCTCAAAAAAACGAAACAAAAAATAGAACTTCTGATGCAATAAATAAAATTATACCTCATCGTAATCCAGTTCCTACTAGGGAAGTATGTAATCCCTGATAAGTTCCTTCTCGGATTACGTCTCGTCATCATTGAACTATTACAAGAGTAGTCGAAATTAATCCTAGTAATGCTAAATCTATGTTAAATGTATGGAATCATTTAGCTAAACCTCTTACTAAGGTTATTACACTAAAGGCTCTGAGTAGGGGCCAAGGGCTTTTGTCCACAAGATGAAACGGGTGATTCATAAAATTTGACATTAGTTTACTTCTCTTGAATAAAGAGTAGCTAAGACTGCAAATACATAGGATTGAATAATAGCGACTGCTCTCTCTAAAGTTAAAAGTAGAACTTGCGTGATAAGAAGAAAGCTTAATAAGCTTGAAGAAATTGAGGGTCCTTGATTTCCTAAGAGTACTAGAAGTAAATGTCCGGCAATTATATTTGCTGCGAGTCGTACAGCTAAAGTCCCTGGACGAATAACGTTTCTAACAGTTTCAATTAGTACTATAAAAGGTATAAGAATGCCAGGAGTTCCTAGTGGTACTAGATGAGCCAATATATGGGTAGCATGGTTGATTCAACCATAAATTATAAAACTTACCCATAAAGGTAGTGACAAAGTTAGGGTTATAGCTAAATGGCTTGAAGCAGTAAATACATAGGGTGTCAAACCAAATAAATTATTAAATAAAATAAATAAAAATAAAGAAATAAAAACCAAAGTATGACCTTGAGCTCCTCTTGTTCCTACGAGAGTTTTAAATTCTCCATGGAGTTGGTTGGTTACAATAGAAAAAAGTTTTTGGAAACGATTACTTTCTACTCAAAAAGTTCAAGGTAAAGCAAAAAGCCCAATAAAAATAGCAATTCAATTTAAGGGTAGACCTAAATTTGCTGAGGGGTCAAAAATTGAGAATAAGTTAGCTATCATTTTCATTCTAGGGATTTAAATTGGGAGATTTTGTTTTCTATTTCAATTTGAGTAATTTTTACAGATGGATTTAAAAAATAATTAAATGATAGAAAAAAAATGAAAGCTAAAATAAATAACGTGAAAAGAATAATTCAGTTTATTGGTCAGATTTGGGGCACAAAAAGATACTAGAAATCTAGTAATATTAGCATGACAAGCTAATGTTATAAATTTAACTAATCTTTCTTAATCACCAAAACTAGGCGTTAACTAGTATTCCTAAGCTTAAGAGGCTTTTGCTTACTTTAAGCTATTTGGTGAAAAAGACTTAATTCAGTTTAAAAAATCGGAAGGGTTAATAGCTTCAACTCTAATTGGCATGAAACTATGATTAGCCCCGCAAATTTCTGAACATTGTCCATAAAATACCCCAGGACGACTAAAAAAAATGTTAAGTTGATTTAGACGTCCTGGAATGGCATCAGCCTTGATTCCTAAGCTAGGGATAGTTCAAGAATGAATTACATCAGCAGCCGTGACTAGTAAGCGAATCTGGGTGAGATAGGGAAGAATAACCCGATTATCTACTTCAAGTAATCGGAAACCCCCTCTCTCTAAATCATTGGATGGTACTATATAGGAATCAAACTCAACATCTTTGAAATCTGAATATTCATAACTTCAGTATCACTGATGTCCAACAGTTTTTAAGGTGATTCTTGGTTCAGTAGTCTCATCAATTAAATAGAGGAGGCGTAAGGAAGGAAGAGCCAAAATGATTAAGATAACAGCAGGCAAGACTGTTCAAATAATTTCAATTATTTGGCCATCTAATAAGTAACGATTAATAAATTTATTGGTAATTAGTCTTAACATGAAATATCCAACTAAAGTTGTGATAAGAATTAAAATAAGTAAGGCGTGGTCGTGAAAAAAAATGAGTTGTTCTATAAGAGGCGATGCTCTATTTTGGAAGCCAATTTGTGCTCATGTTGCCATTTTCTAATAGAAAGATTCACACTTTCATATTCAGAGCTTAAATCTGAGGCACTTTTCTGCCATATTAGAATTGGGAAATAAACACTAGTTCATTATAGCTATGTTCAGCGGGGGGGAAAGAGTGTTGTCATTCGATAGAGGTAGCTAGGTGGGTTGAAAACAAGGCAGGTCGTAGACTTACTAAGGATTCTCAGATAATAAAGATAAATCCCAAAGTAGCCACAAAAGAGATAACTGAGCCTACAGAGGAAACTACATTTCAAGCTATATAGGCATCAGGGTAGTCTGAGTATCGTCGGGGTATCCCTGCCAACCCTAAAAAATGCTGAGGAAAGAAAGTTAAGTTTACCCCCACAAATATAGTAAAAAAATGAATCTTTAGTCATTTAGCATGTAAACTTAAACCAGTAATTAAAGGATACCAATGAGCCACCCCAGCAAAAATAGCAAATACTGCTCCTATAGACAACACATAGTGGAAATGAGCTACAACATAATAAGTATCGTGAAGGATAATATCAATACTTGAATTTGCTAATACTACCCCAGTTAATCCCCCAACCGTAAATAAAAAAACGAATCCGGCAGCTCAGAGTAATGAAGGGGTGAAAACTAATTGTGTACCATGAAGAGTACCTAGTCAACTAAAAATTTTAATTCCTGTTGGAACAGCAATAATTATAGTAGCAGCAGTGAAATAAGCCCGAGTATCTACATCCATACCTACTGTAAATATGTGGTGTGCTCACACAACGAATCCTAATACTCCAATAGCCAGTATAGCGTAAATTATTCCGAGAGTTCCAAAAGCTTCCTTTTTTCCTCTTTCATGACTAATAATATGAGAAATTATACCGAATCCCGGTAAAATTAAAATATAAACTTCAGGATGACCAAAAAATCAGAATAGGTGTTGATATAAAATTGGATCTCCCCCCCCTGCAGGATCAAAGAACGAAGTATTTAAATTACGATCTGTTAAGAGTATAGTAATAGCTCCTGCTAAAACAGGAAGACTTAGAAGTAGTAGAAGAGCAGTAATGCCTACAGCTCATACAAAAAGAGGGATTCGATCAAGAGTTATACCTGATGATCGTATGTTAATAATTGTAGTGATAAAATTAACAGCCCCCAAAATTGAAGAGATACCTGCTAAATGAAGGGAAAAAATACTTAAGTCAACTGATGCTCCGGCATGAGCAATTCCAGCAGAGAGAGGAGGATACACTGTTCATCCTGTTCCTGCCCCTCTTTCTACAGCTCCCCCTACCAATAGAAGTGTTAATGCAGGTGGGAGAAGTCAAAAACTCAAATTATTCAAGCGCGGGAAGGCTATATCAGGGGCTCCGAGCATTAAGGGAACTAATCAATTTCCGAATCCCCCAATCATGATGGGTATAATTATAAAAAAAATTATTACAAATGCATGAGCAGTTACAATTACATTATAAATTTGATCGTCTCCAATTAAACTTCCTGATTGTCCTAGTTCTGCTCGGATAAGAAGGCTAAGTGCAGTTCCTGCTATACCCGATCAAATTCCGAAAATAAAATATAAAGTTCCAATATCCTTGTGATTAGTTGAAAAAAGTCAACGTCGCAATAAGTTAGTTAAATGGCCGAGAAAACAGGCATTAAATTGTAAATTTAATTACGGGCTAGCCCTTTAACTAAGGTAGGTAATTTAATTAAAAATATAAAGATTGCAAATCTTTACTTGGGCGAACCCTCTACCTTATAGAATTTAAGACACATTCTTAATTAAAGCTTTGAAGGCTTTTAGTTTTTATTAACTTAAAATTCTAGATAAAGTAGGCCAAAAACAAACCCCCAACTCTTAAAGAAAATAAAATATTGAATATTCAAGGGAAACTAAAAAAAGAAAGTGACCAAAGTTTTATTCCTCCAAAAATAAAAGCAGAAAACATTAAGCGTAAATAGTAGAATAGAGTGAATAAACTTAATACAACTATTAAAATTCTTATGACAAAGGATCCCGATAACATACATCTTTGAAGAACTGCCCATTTAGGGAGGAATCCCAAAAATGGAGGTAGTCCTCCTAATGAAAGCAGCGAAAAGAAGATAATCAAATTTCTTCTTGCTTTTAAATTAGTAAGAGGAAGTTGGTTAATATGAGAGATTCTACTAAGATGAAATATGCAAATAGGCACAGCCAAAATAATAGTATAAATAAAAAAATAAAGTATCCCTAGCAATAAATCATGATAAAGTCTAATTAAAAGTCATCCTACGTGGTTAATTGATGAAAAGGTGATTAGGGCACGAATTCTAGTTTGAGTAAGCCCCATCAGTGCCCCAGTGATTAAGGAGCAAATAGAAATTAGAAAGTAAACTAAAGAATTACTTTGACTAAAATTCCATACTATGAGAAGAGGATTAATTTTTTGAATAGTTAGTAAAAAAAATAGGGAAACCCAAGGAAGTGACTCAGCCACAGAAATAATTCAACTATGAAAAGGAGCAGCACCCAACTTAATTGCTAGCCCAAATATAATAAACAAAATTCTCATTTCTTCTTTAAAAATTAAAATCAATAAACCCCCAAGGATAATAATAATAGAAGCTAAGGTTTGAGTTAGAAAATATTTTACAGAAGATTCTCTAGTTAATTTAATTTTTTTAATAAGAAGGAGAGGAATAAATGCTAGAGTATTAAGTTCTAATCCGACTCAAGCAATAAAAAGAGACGGTGAGGAAATAGTTAAGATAATTCTAGTAACGATTCTAAATATTATGAGAAGCAATGAAGGAGAAAGTCACACTGGAGAGGAGGTCTAACCTATAAATGGGGCATGAACCCACTAGCTTTAATTTAGCTTACCTGTCCAGAAATCTCTTCTCATTCCACTTAAACTATACACATAACATATAAATTTCCCCTCTCAGCTCTTACAGAGCTTTCGCTGGAGAGGGGAATTTACTTATACGTTGATGTAAATGCATAAGAGGTTTTGATTCTCTAAGATTTGGTGAAAATCCATTACGTATAATAATAAATTTAGTTTGAGCAAATAATTTGCATTATCTACCTCATCAAGGTAGTCCTTTTTGTCAGGCATCAAACTGATATTCTTAAAAATTAATTATTAATACTTTATTTTTCTTAAATCTTTATTTTTAATATTTAATGTATTCCTTATTGTGGATTAACATATTGAATGTACACGAATTCAAAGAAAACTTAATATTTTGTACTTAAAAATAGTTAATTTTATAGAGGGCTGAATCATTTTTTTTAAAGTTGAGTTAAAAATATAATAAAGTTTTAATGGAAAACTTATATAATAAAAATATATTATATAGAAATACTTTGCTAGTTCTGTAAAAGCTGAGAAGGGAATAATAATAATTTCTCCCTCTCCAGCGAAAGCTCTGTAAGAGCTGAGAGGGGAAATTTATATGTTATGTGTATAGTTTAAGTGGAATGAGAAGAGATTTCTGGACTTAAAATAAATAAAAATAAAGGATCAATGAAGGATTTATATTAAATTAAACATTTATACTATTATGAATATAGTATAAGTGGAATGAGAAGAGATTTCTGGACTTAAAATAAGTTAATCTTAATTTTAATTTAAATTTTAGATTAAAAATTGAGATTATTTAAATAGTAAAGTTTGAATCTTGCTTTTGTTCTATTAAGAATTAAATCTATATATAATTATGAAATTTAAATATAAGAATAGTGTAGTAGATAGTTTTAGGAAACAATAATTTGGGCCTAGTTAAATTCATAGGACTGACTAAAATCGTGCCAGCCGTCGCGGTTAGACGAAGAGTTCGAGTAGAATGAAGTGTTTATTTTAATTAACGTTAGATTAATTTAGTTGAATTTATTTTTTTTAAAAGTGAAATTTATATAAAATGTTATTATTTCTATAATAATTTGTTGGAATTAAAAAATTTAGGACAAAGACCAGGATTAGATACCCTGTTATTCTAAATAATGAATAAAAATGGGGTAGTAAAAGTTGTTCTTCAAACCCAAAGATTTTGGCGGCATTTTAACCAAATAGAGGAGCTTGCCCCATAATCGATAGACCTCGTTTTATCTTGCCTTTAATTATGTAGCTTGTATACCGCCGTTGTCAGATTACTCTAGAAGGATGTTTTCAAGAAAAATAGTTTTTTAACTTCAGGTCAAGGTGCAGTTTATGTAGAGGTGGAGGTGAGCTACAATTTTTTTAAAAAGTACGGATGTCTAATTTAAAAATTAATTGAAGGTGGATTTATTAGTAAGTTAGTTTAAGTAAAATTAACTGAATAAGGTAATAAAATGTGCACATATCGCCCGTCACTCTCTTCTTAAGAGGAGATAAGTCGTAACAAAGTAGATGTACTGGAAAGTGCCTCTAGAATGAAATAAAGAGCTTGATTAGTTAAGCAACTCGTTTACATCGAGTATATATCTGTGCAACTCAGATTTTATTTAAACTTTATCTTAGTATTTGTTGTTTAAAGAACCATCTTTGATAATTTAAAGTAAAAGTATTTGTTAAAGAAATATATTTTGTTGTTTTATAGATTATTGTACTGTAAAGGAATGATGAAATAATAATTAATTAAAAAAAAGAAGATTTTTATGATCGTACCTTGTGTATCAGGGTTGAGTAAAATATGATTTGTATAAATGTATCCCGAATTAGAGCGAGTTATGTTTTAGAGTTTTTAAATGTATCAAAATTTTTATAAACTAAGACATGGGGTGAAATGCCATTCGAGTTTTTTTATCTGGTTTTTTGGGAAATGAATTTAATTCAATTAACTATAGTTTAGATAAATTTAGATTTATTTAGATTTCATAGTTACTAAAATTTTAGAGGGATGAGCTTCTAAAGTTAGGGGTACAATAAGTATATTTTTTTTAAATGATTTCAGGCTTAATAATGGCTTAAAATATAAAGTTTTTTATAATTTACATTGTTTAAAAATAGTATTTTTTTTCTTGTTTACTTTATTACCAAAATTATTAATTTAACTAAAAATTTAAAGTAATAATGCTTAAATTAGTAGAAATGTTTTTAAAGTAATTTATATATTTTAAAGGAACTCGGCAAATCTATTTTCCGCATGTTTATCAAAAACATCTCTTTCTGATAATAGAAAGTACCGCCTGCTCAATGCTTTTGTAAATAGCCGCAGTATTCTGACTGTGCTAAGGTAGCATAATCATTAGTCTTTTAATTGAAGGCTGGTATGAATGGCGAGACGAGAAAAAAGCTGTCTCTAAAATATTGGTTGAATTTTATTTTTAAGTGAAAAAGCTTAAATATGTTTGGGGGACGATCAGACCCTTTGGAGCTTTATTTTTAATAATACTTTTTTTAATTTAATATAATAAAGTGTTTTTAAAAATTTTGTTGGGGCGACAGGAAGTAAAGAGTAACACTTTTTTTATTAAACACAAATTAGTGGAATATTGATCCCCTGAGAGGGATTATAAGATTAAGTTACCCTAGGGATAACAGCGTAATCTTTTTGGAGAGTTCTAATCGATAAAAAGGTTTGCGACCTCGATGTTGGATTAAGAAATTGGCAAGGTGTAGAAGTTTTGTTGGAAAGTCTGTTCGACTTTTAATTTCTTACATGATCTGAGTTCAAACCGGTGTAAGCCAGGTTGGTTTCTATCTTCAAATTATTGTTAGCTTTTTTAGTACGAAAGGATTGAAAAGCTGAGAGATTTCTTAAGTTTAAGAAATAAATTAATTTAACAAAATTTTTTTATCAGTCTGACAGATAATGTATTAGATTTAGGATCTACTTATGTAGGTGGCATCCCTACGGCTGATTAAAATGGAGCAGTTTGTTATATTTTTAGTTTTGGTTATTTTAGTTTTAGTAGGAGTAGCTTTTTTTACATTGTTTGAACGGAAATTATTAGGATATATTCAATTACGAAAAGGTCCAAATAAAGTTGGGTTTGGGGGACTTCTTCAACCTTTTTCTGATGCTATTAAGCTTTTTTCAAAAGAACATATTCCCCCTTCGATTTCTAATTATTTAGCTTATTTGCTTGCCCCTAGATTTAGTTTAGGTTTGTCGTTATTAGCTTGAGTCAGCTTGCCATCTATTTTTAATTTAATTTCTTTTAATAAAAGTGTATTATTTTTTTTATGTTGTGTGGGCATGGGGGTGTATGGATTATTAGCAGCTGGGTGAAGATCTAATTCCAAATATTCTTTACTAGGAGCCCTTCGAGGGGTGGCTCAAACTATTTCTTATGAAGTAAGTTTAGTTCTAATTTTACTTTCTCCATTGATTGTAACGTTAGGTTATGATTGAGCTGGGTTCGTGGATTTTCAAATAGGATTTTGATTTCTATTTCTTTTTCCACTGAGATCTTTAGTTTTATTTATTTCTTGTTTAGCTGAAACTAATCGTACCCCTTTTGATTTTGCTGAGGGTGAATCGGAATTGGTATCTGGTTATAATACAGAGTATAGTAGAGGGGGGTTCGCTTTAATTATATTAGCTGAGTATACTAGAATTTTATTTATGTCTTTTTTATTTGGGGTAGTTTTTATGGGGGGAGTTACATCATTTTTTTTTATTTTGTTTTTTATATTGTTGGCTTTTATTTTTGTTTGAGTACGGGGTACTTTACCTCGATTCCGTTATGATAAATTAATATTTTTAGCTTGAAAGTGTTTTTTACCCTTCTCTTTAAGTTATTTGATTTTAATGGGTGGTTTGATGAGTTTAGCAGTTTAAGAAGATGGGGGTAAAAGAATGTTAAAAGATTCGAACTTTTATTATTTGTTTTCAAAACAAATACCTTTATTAGGTTAAACAATCTTATTGAGTAAGTTTATCTCATATTTTTAACCACAGTGGAGCCATAATAAAATATCCGAAATAAATAACTGTAAATAGTTGTCCAATTAGTACATAAGGTTCTTCAACTGGCTTAGCTCCAATTCATGTTAAAATAAATACGGTTCCTACTATTATCCAAAATAAGAATTTATTTAGGGGGTAAAAGGAGAGCCCTCGAAGATCTCTTTTATGTCATACAGGTATAATAGCTAGAATTAAAATAGATATTAATAAGGCGATAACTCCCCCAAGTTTATTGGGGATAGAGCGAAGAATAGCATAAGCAAATAGGAAGTATCACTCAGGTTGAATATGGACAGGAGTTACTAAGGGGTTAGCTGGATTAAAATTTTCTGGATCTCCTAAGAGGTTGGGGGTTAATAAAGTAAGTAAAATCAGTGCACATAATATAATTAAAAATCCTACTAGGTCTTTAATAGTGAAATACGGGTGGAAAGGAATTTTTTCTGCATCTCTTTTTAATCCTAAGGGATTGTTAGACCCTCTTTGATGTAAAAATAGTAAGTGAATTATAACTACTGCTATAATAATAAAAGGAATAATAAAATGAAAAGAAAAAAATCGATTAAGTGTGGCATTATCTACTGCGAACCCCCCTCAAACTCATTGCACTACTATATCTCCTACGTAAGGGATAGCTGAAAGTAAGTTGGTAATTACTGTAGCTCCTCAAAATGATATTTGCCCCCATGGTAATACGTAGCCTATAAAAGCAGCTCCCATAGTTAAGAGTAGAAGCAGAATTCCTGAGAATCATGTAAAAATATATAAATACGATCCATAAAATATACCTCGGCCTACATGCAGGTATAAACAAATAAAAAAGAATGATGCACCATTAGCGTGAATAGTTCGTAAGAGTCAACCGTAATTGACATCACGAATAATATGGACTACACTATTGAATGCAAAATCTACATGTGGTGTGTAATGTATAGCTAGAAATAATCCTGTAGCAATTTGAGTAATTAAGCATAAACCAAGTAATGATCCAAAATTTCATCAAGCTGAAATATTTGAGGGTGCAGGTAAATCAACAATAGCGTTGTTAGCAATTTTCAATAGAGGATGGGTGGTTCGTAAAGTTGCCATTAATTAACTCGAAGAGATGTAGATTCTGTCTTTCTGATAAATACAACTACAATTAAAGTTAAAAATAAATAGGCTACTAAAAAAATAGTTATTCCTCCGAGATCTGAGGAGTAAAGAAGGTACATCCACTCTATATTTTCTCTATTAAAGTACAGGTTTCTAATAAAGGATTTACTTTTAGATACTCAGAGGCTAAGACTTGAACTTATAAAGCTGATGATTAAAATAAAAGTAGTTATTTTAGTGAGAGTCTTAAAAATTCTAGAGGGTTTTTGTGTTTCATTAGGGGCTAAAAGAGAGATATACACAAAAATTACTAAAAGTCCACCTAATAAAATTATGATTAGAATATATGAGAGTCAAGTTCTTATGCTTATTACTCCTAAAGTTATTGCTAGCATAATTGTTAATAGAAGAATAATCAATCCTATAAGTAACGGGTGGTTGACCGATGGGAAAACAAATACTATTAAAGTTCTAAAAGTTAACAATATTATTTGAAT